CCCAGCAAGAGAATTTTACTCACAATTAATCCCATCAAGATTATCCTTTCCTTCAGGCACCTCACTCAACAATAATAATTTTATTAACTTTTGGATCCAAACCCCAACGTGCAATCCTTACACCCTAGCTGACCTTTTTCCTCATTTCTTCATAAAGGAAAAAAAAAGAAATGAGGAAAAAAAGACTTCTACACCACATATTTCTCCAAATATTTCTCCAAATACTTTGGTCTCATTAGTGTTTCTCTGGCTTTTCTTCTTTTTCCGCTCCAGTACTCAAATAAGCTCTAATAGATTCCCCCCCTCCAGGGAAGCTAAGTCTATTTCTAGAAGGATACTATTATATTACCCTCTCCTGATCTTATATTATTATTAATTTCTAATCTGGAGAGGGATACTATTATATTACCCTCTCCTGATCTTATATTATTATTAATTTCTAATCTGGAGAGGGATACTATTATATTACCCTCTCCTGATCTTATATTATTATTAATTTCTAATCTGGAGAGGGATACTATTATATTACCCTCTCCTGATCTTATATTATTATTAATTTCTAATCTGGAGAGGGATACTATTATATTACCCTCTCCTGATCTTATATTATTATTAATTTCTAATCTGGAGAGGGATACTATTATATTGCCTCTCCTTCCTTCTTATTCTTTCTCATTCTAATCGGGAGAGGCATACTAAAGAGATATATTATTTTCCCCTCATTTCTTATTTTCTTCTTCTTTCATGATTCGATTTGATTTATCTTTGTATCAAAACTTCTTTTTTAACTAGTCATGATTGCCTGTAGACTCCCCGATTACCATTTCCCCTTTCAATATGAAATATGCATCATAAGCTCTTGTACTTATTATTTCTTCTTTTCATTTCTTATAGTAACTAAATACCTTCAGTCACTGTCTCGTTCCTTCAGGTAGGCATTTTTGATTCTCGGGGATTTCGGTATTTATCCCATAGCCCATCGATTTATTTGTTAGGAGCCAGGGATAGACAGGTTATACAACCAGCCCTTAGGGAGTAAGTTGCCCCCCCTCTTTACTTAATTGTACGGGCGCTAAATAGTCTCGAGGTAAATTAAGGAGGGCAATTTTTTTCGACCTCTAAAATTTTCAGAGAAAATCGGGAATAGGGTCGGTTTAATTCTGGCTTAGGATTTTTTATAGGAAAATAAATTTATAGTGAAAAAGTAGAACAAAAAAAGCTAGATGGCAAAATTGGGGGCGTTTGGATGGAAGCTCTGGTTATTTCTAAAAATTTTAGCAAATATGGTGCCAGCGGCTGCGGTTATACCATAAAAGTGAAAAAATTTCTGTTTTAATTTTGAAGCTTCTTAAAAAAAATTAAAGGCTTACATAGGAGGTAAAATTTTATGGGTTAAGATATTTTTTAGGAAGATGTTTTGGAAATTCTGAAGTGAAACTAGGATTAGATACCCTATTATTATTGAGATAAAGAAAATTAGGTAGTAGTGGGTGTCTTGAAACTTAAAGAATTTGGCGGTGTTTTAATCTAATCAGAGGAACTTGTATTTTAATTCGAAACCACTCGTTTAATTTCACTTAAATTTTGTTTGTATATCGTCGTAAAAATAAAATTTTAAAGTGAATATTCAAAAAAATTGTTTTTAAAATTACAGATCAAGGTTCAGCAATGTTATTTAAGCAGAATATGAGTTACAATATAAATGATATATTTACGGAAAGAAGATTGAAATATTTTATAGAAGGTGGATTTGAAAGTAAATTAAAATTAAAAAGTTTAATTGAATCAGCCATAAAACATGCACATATTGCCCGTCACTCTCTTTTTATAAGAGAAAAGTCGTAACATAGTAGAGGTATTGGAAAATGTCTCTAGAGGAAGTAAGGTAAAGCTTTATTTAAGCTTTTTATTTACACTAATTAGATTCCAATTTGGATGCCTTATTTTGTAAAAAATATTCAATAACTTTTTAAGAAGAACTTTATTTAGTAAAATTTAAGAAAAATAGAATTTCTAGAACTGAGAAGGAAGAAAAACAATAGAATAAGAAATATTTAAAAAATGTACCTTTTGTATCAGGGCTTATTAAATTGTTTGAAGTATTTTAAAATTCCCGAAGAATAAATGAGCTAAAGCTTTCTGAAGATTCTGTTTTAGAAGAAGAAAAAGGTAGCTTTAGAAGTGAAAAGCTATACGCATTATTTGATATCTGGTTTCTCAGGAATAAAATTTAGTTTTCCTTTGATGAAAGACAAATTTAGCTGGGCTAAGCTAGCTAAAAAGTTTCAAGAGGAAGAGATTGCTTTAAAAGGAATAAAATTTTCCTTTGTCTGTTATAATAAAAAAGAAAAGATAAAAATTTGACTTAATTAACTGAGAAAAAAATTAAAATTTTAGAAGTTTTTAAATAATGATAAGATTAGTAGTAAAAAGATTTTGAGAGGAAGATTTGAAATTATCTTTAAGAACTCGACTTTCTTTTCCGGACAGTTTAACAAAAACCTATTTTTATGATGTTATATAAAATGTGCCCTGCCCTATGCAAAGTAAATGGCTGCAGTATTTCTGACTGTACAAAGGTAGCATAATAATTAGTCTTTTAATTGAGGACTGGAATGAAAGGGTAAACTGGAAAAGACTTTTTTAAGATAAATAAATAAAGTTGACTTTTTAGTAAGAAGGCTAAAATGTCCCTTAAAGACAAGAAGACCCTATAAAACTTTATATTTACTAATTTTAGGAAAGAAAATAAATATTTTGCTGGGGCGGTGGGAAAAATAACTTTTCTTAACTTCAAAAGACTATATGAGTCTTAATATCTAAAATTTTTGAAAGAAGAATAAGTTACTTTAGGGATAACAGCTTAATTCACTTTAAAAGTCCAAATTGACAAGTGAGTTTATGACCTCGATGTTGAATTAAAAGTCCTATTTGGTGCAAAAGCCTTAAAAGGAGGTCTGTTCGACCTTTAAACTTTTCCATGATTTGAGTTCAAACCGGTGTAAGCCAGGTTGGTTTCTATCTTAAGGTTGAAAGAAGTAAATTAGTGCGAAAGGACCATTTATTTAAAAATCTTTTAATTTTTCAAAATGGCAGATTAATGTAATAGATTTAGGCTCTATAGAAGAGGAATTCTTTTGCTCAATGTAGCAAATTACATGCAATGGGTTTAAGCTCCATAAATAGAGTTTCTCTCTTTGAGAATTTATTGTTTCTTATCTTATTTTTTTGTAATTTTAATAGTGTTAATTAGAGTAGCTTTTATTACATTATTAGAACGAAAAATTTTAGGTTATGTACATATCCGTAAAGGGCCTAATAAAGTTGGAGTAATCGGATTATTCCAACCTTTTTCTGATGCAATTAAATTATTTTTGAAGGAAATTTCTTTTTTAGAGTCTTATAATATTTATCCTTTCTTATTTTCTCCTATTTTTGGGATGTTCTTGGCTTTGTTTTTATGAACTTTGTTTCCTTCAAATTTTGTATTCATTGACATAAATTACGGGGTTTTATTTTTTCTTTGTCTATCTAGAATAGGAGTTTATTCTATTTTAATGGCTGGCTGGGCATCCAATTCCAAATATGCCCTTTTAGGGGCTTATCGAGGGGTTGCTCAAACTATCTCTTACGAAGTAAGCTTTGCTTTAGTTGTATTATCTCTATTATTTTTCATTTCTTCTTTCTGCTTTGATAAAATTTTTACTTTCCAGAAAAATATATGATTTATTGTTATATTTTTCCCTTTATTTCTTATTTGATTTTCTTCCTGTTTGGCAGAAACTAATCGAACCCCTTTTGATTTAACGGAAGGGGAATCAGAGTTAGTTTCAGGTTTTAATGTAGAATATATAAGAAGAGGCTTTGCTATAATTTTTATAGCAGAGTATGCTAATATTATTTTAATAAGAATAATTACCTCTTTACTTTTTATTGGGAAAGAAATTTTAGTTTTCTGAATCCTTTTCTTCAGTGTAGTTTTTATCTGAGTTCGAGGAACTTTCCCACGCTTTCGATATGATAAACTAATATATATAGCTTGAAAATGTTATCTTCCTTTAGCTTTAAACTTTCTTTTCGTTAGAGTTTCTCTTAAAAGCCTCTTACTTTTTTTTTAAGTACTACTTTAAGAAAAACTACTAGGAATTTACCTATAATAAGTTTTCAAAACAAAAGCTTTTATTAGCTAAGTAGTTACTTTTTTAAAAAGAATAACAAAAAAAGACTAAAATAGAGGACTGATAAGGTTTGACCTAAAAAGATATAAGGAAACTCAACAGGGCGAGCTCCAATTCAAGTTAGAAGAATAAAAACATTTACCAATCTTCAAAACAATCTTCGATTCTCAATACTAAATGAAAATGCACGTTTCTTCGAAGAAGAAAATCTTAATAATATTAAAATAAGAACAGATAAAACCAAAGCAATTACTCCTCCTAACTTATTAGGGATCGAACGAAGGATAGCATAAGCAAATAAAAAATATCATTCAGGTTGAATATGAACAGGTGTGACTAAAGGATTTGCTGGAATACAATTTTCAGGGTCGGACAAAGTATTAGGAAATAATAAAGAAATAACAACTAAAAAATTAATTAAAAACAAAACCCCTAATAAATCCTTTAAGGTAAAATAGGGGTGAAACGGGACTTTGTCAAAATCTCTCTTAACTCCAAGAGGATTTCCTGATCCCCTTTCATGTAAAAAAATTAAATGAACAAGAACACCCCCGAGAATAATAAAAGGAAACAGAAAATGAAAAGAAAAAAATCGAGTTAGAGTAGGATTATCTACAGAAAAACCCCCTCATAACCACTGAACCACCTCAGAGCCTACATAGGGCACAGCAGAAACTAAGTTAGTAATAACAGTAGCACCTCAAAAAGACATTTGTCCTCAAGGGAGGACATAACCTAAAAAAGCAGTAATCATCGTAAGTAAGAAAATAACAACTCCTGTCATTCAAGTAAAATGAAACTTAAAAGATCCAAAAAAAATACCCCGACCAATATGGAAATATAAACAAACAAAAAAAATTCTGGCTCCATTTAAATGAAGATTTCGAAGAAGTCAACCAAAATTTACATCCCGACAAATATGGGAAACTCTAGAAAAAGCTAAAGAAATATCCGCAGTATAATGAAAAGCCAAAAAAAGACCAGTTAAAATTTGAAGAAGTAGACAAAGACCTAAAAGTGAACCAAAATTTCAAAAATAAGAAATTCTTGAAGGGGAGGGTAAATCTACTAAAGAAGAATTTAAAAGCTTTAAGATTGGGTGACGTTTTCGAAGGCTCATAAATTATTTCTCGTAAAGGACCCTCTTCAAATTTAGTTACTTCCACTACAACAAGCAAAGTAAATAATAAATAAACCCCCAAAAAAAAAATCAAAAAAGAAAAAGGGATAAAAAAATAAAACTTTCAAAACATCATCTCTCTTTCTCCTATCACTCATTCCCCTAAAAAGAATAATAAAAAAATACAAAAATACAAAAATTTTCTTTCAAATTTTATTGCCTCATTTGAAGCTAAAGAGGCAACATAAATAAATAATACCAAAAGACCTCCTAAAAAAGTTAATAATAATAAATAAGAAAACCAGCTAATTTTAAATATTAAAAAAAAAGAAAAAGCAACTAAAACAGTTCTCCCTATTAAGAGAAGTCCTATTACTAAAGGGTGATTTGAAAAAAAAAATAATAAATTTAAAAGCAATAACGAACCAAACAACTCAGAAAATAGTTTAAATAAAATATTAGGTTTGGAGTCTAAAGATTCTTTATTTTCTGAAACTTCAGGAATACATCTTTAATTTACAAAATTAAAATTTTCTTTAAACTACTGAAATTAATGATAAATTACTTCTTTTCCCTGGGTCTTCTAATATTCTTGATCAGCTTAATAAGTTTGATTTCTCGATTCAAACAAATTCTCTCGATACTCCTCAGTTTAGAAATAATTATTTTAAGAGTTTTCATTCTCGCCGCCAGAACCACATACATAAAAAATTCAGAAGGCTCCTTCCTTTTAATTTTTCTTTGTCTAGCTGTCTGCGAAGGGGCTTTAGGCCTTTCCATTTTGATTTCTATCTCCCGTCAATATGGAAATACCTTTATTCACTCCACAAGATTACTCTAATGTTCATATTATTACTTACCACTCTTTCACTTCTTTTCTTAAACTCTTGAAAAAAAGCCTCTCTCTTCCTTCTTTTACTACCTCTTTTATTATCCCCAATACTTTTTCTCCCCTTTTCTCAACACTTATCTTCTTTTTTCTTTCTTGATCTCCTATCTTTTACCTTAATTTTATTAAGAATTTTCATTAGAGCTTTAATAATTCTTTCTACCTCTTTATTAGAAAATAAAAACAGTTTCTTGAATATTACCCTTATCTTACTTTTTTTTCTCCTTTTAAGCTTTTCAAGCTCCAACTTAATGTTATTCTATATTTCTTTTGAAGCAGTAATCCTTCCAACATTTTTAATAATTTCCTTCTGGGGAGCACAGCCCGAACGCCTTAAAGCAAGTCTTTATTTATTCTTTTACACTCTCAGAGCTTCTCTTCCTCTTTTAGTTGCTTTCATGTTTCTTTATTTAAAAAACTCTTCTCTTAATTTCTTCTACCTTAACCTCTCCTTCTCCATAAAACTTTCCCTTTTCTGATCTCTTTTAATACTCCTAGCTTTCCTAGTTAAGCTCCCTATATTTCTTACTCATTTATGACTCCCAAAGGCTCATGTTGAAGCTCCTGTTGCTGGTTCAATAATTCTAGCCGCTATTCTCTTAAAATTAGGAGGATTCGGAATTCTTCGTGTCTCTAATTTTATATACCCCCTCATCAAATCCCTCTCTTTCCCTATTTTTAGAATTGCCCTCTTAGGGGGTATCCTAACAAGAATTATCTGTCTTCTTCAAACAGACATAAAAGCTCTTGTAGCCTACTCCTCTGTTTGTCATATAAGCCTTCTTCTAGGAGGAGCCTTCACACTTTCCGAATGAGGAGCTAAGGGCTCCTTAAGAATAATAATCTCTCACGGACTTTGCTCTTCAGCTCTCTTTTTACTAGTCACCCTTTTTTATAATCGAACTCACACCCGAAGTATTTTCTTTACTCGAGGAGCCCTTTCAATTTTTCCAAGCCTAATACTATGATGATTCCTTTTAACCTCAAATAATATAGCTGCCCCACCCTCAATAAATCTCTTTAGAGAAATCAGTTTACTCATTAGAATTCTTAACTGAAACATATTAACCCTTATCCCCCTAATATTAATCTCCTTTCCTTCTGCTTCTTACTCTATTCTTCTTTTTTCTACCCCCTTCCACGGAAGCCCTTGAATTAACTGTCCTCTTCCAAACATCTCCACCCGAGAATATTTAGCCATTTTTCTTCACTGACTTCCTCTAAATCTTCTTATCATCAAAATAGATCTCTTTTTCCATTGACTTTATCTTAGTAGTTTATAATTAAAACCTTAATTTGTGGTATTAAAGAATACTCCTAAGATCTTGTCTTATTTCAAAATCTGAAGAAAAACCCTCCTAGGCCTAAGTCTATTAACCTTCTACCTAAGATTTCAAAGATTCAAAGAAAATACCTCTTTCCTTCTTAGTTACTCTCTTTCAAATCTCTCCACTACTAACCTAGAATTTCTTCTTATTTTAGATTGAATTTCCTTAACTTTCACTTCAACAGTTCTCTTTATCTCAAGAATGGTACTCTTCTTTTCAGATGAATATATAATTGAAGAAAAAAACAAAAACCGATTCATCCTACTCCTTCTGTTTTTTGTTCTCTCAATACTTTTATTTATTTTAAGCCCAAATTTAATAAGCTTACTTCTTGGTTGAGATGGGTTAGGTCTTGTCTCCTATTGTCTCGTAATTTACTATCAAAATCCTCGCTCTCTAAACGCAGGCCTCTTAACAATCTTATCCAATCGAATTGGCGACGTAATAATTCTAATAGCAATCGCCCTATCTCTTTCCTTCGGTTCATGAGATATTTTATCCATAAATTTAATTCACAACTCCCCTTTCATTTTTTTCTTCATTCTCCTCGCAGCCATAACTAAAAGAGCCCAAATCCCTTTTTCCGCATGACTTCCTGCTGCAATAGCAGCCCCCACTCCAATTTCAGCATTAGTTCATTCCTCGACCTTAGTTACCGCGGGTGTCTACTTATTAATTCGCTTTCAAAATATATTCCCCAAGAGTCTCTCAACATTCCTTCTAATTTCCGCTTCCCTTACCATATTCATAGCAGGTCTTTCAGCCACCATAGAAACAGACCTTAAAAAAATTATTGCCCTTTCCACTCTTAGACAACTTGCAATTATAATATTAGCACTTGCCCTTCACTTTTGAAAGCTCGCTTATTTCCACATAATTACTCATGCAATATTCAAAGCACTAATATTCCTTTGTGCAGGGTTTATTATCCACAACACCAAAAACAACCAAGACATTCGAAAAATAGGAGCCTTACTTCTCTCGGCTCCTACTATCAGAACTTGCCTAATGATTTCCTCCATCACTCTTATAGGTTTACCCTTCACCTCCGGGTTCTTCTCAAAAGATCTAATTTTAGAAAGTCTCCTAACCAGTCAACTCAACCAAATCATCTCTTCCCTAATCCTTTTCTCCTTTGGCCTCACCATACTTTACTCCTTTCGTTTAGCCTTCAGCTCCCTTTGAGCCTCAAACATTAACCACAAAAACTCTTTTATTCACGAAAAGATAGAAATAACACTTCCAATTTCCTTCCTAACTTTGCTTGCACTAACATTAGGAGCCATCTTAAATTGAACCCTATCTACTCCTATTTTTTCACTTCCACCTCTAATAAAATCTACAGGTTGCTCTCTAATTCTACTTGGAGTTATCACAGGCTTCATCTTATGAATTTATCCCTCTCCTCTCAATAATCCTAAACAAAACTTACTCTTTCTTACTAACATATGATACCTCCCAACCCTATCTCCAAAACCTTTTCTCATGTTACTCCCTTTCTTCTCCCTCTTAAAAACTTTTGAATTTGGATGAAGTGAAAAAATTGGTCCCCAAGGGATTCACTTCTCAACAAGAATCCCAGCCCAATCTCTTTCCTTAACTCAAAAAAATTCCCCCCTCTTTATCTTAACCACAGCTTTAATTACCCTTCTCCTTTTATTCCTCTTCTACTTAAATAGCTTATACTACTAAAGCTTTTCTTTGAAGAAGAAACGAAGTTACTCTTTAAGTATCTAAGGCATCCGCATCTTAAGATCGAAAATCTCATATAATTCCTACTTCAAAGACAAGAAGTTAACTAATAGCTACATCGTAGGTTAGCAGCCTACCTCCCCTTCTTTTTAATTAGGACTCCCCTTCTCTCCAGTAACAATGGAACGCTTCTCAAAAGCTTTAATTAAAAATAGGAGTCAACACCAAACTTTTAGGCCGGAACTAAACGCAAACATTCTCGCTCCCTATTCTAAGATAGAGAAAACTCAACTTTTGAACGCAAATCAAACATTATACTTTTAAATACCTATCCAAACTCGTCACTCTAAAGCACCATTTCATCACTCAAAAAATAAACCAACCAACAACAAAATAATAAAAAAAAATAACAAAAAAACTTCTCCACTTCTCAATCAAAAAACCAATGGAACAGGTATCATTAAAACAATCTCAACATCAAAAATTAAAAAAATAGCTCCAATCAAAAAGAACTGTAAAGAAAAAGGCACTCGAGCTCTTTTTCTAGACTCAAATCCACACTCGTAAACTGACCCTTTTTCTTTCTCTTCCTCCATTTTTTTCGAAATTAAACCCCCAACAAACAAAATAACCCCTCTTAACAATAAACTAAAAATAAGAACAAACAAGAACACTATTACACCCAAAAACCTTCTAATTGGAAATCAGATATACTTTACCTTTATACTAGTGAATTCGTAATACTTACCTCACCAATAAATCGACACAAACAAAAAGAGTCATACTACATCAACAAAATGCCAATATCAAGCCGCAGCCTCAAAACCAAAATGATGAAGATTAGAAAACTGAAGACTAATCATTCGAAATAAGCATACTCTCAAAAAAGTTCTCCCCACCAAAACATGCAACCCATGAAACCCTGTTGCTATAAAAAAAGTTGACCCATAAACACAATCAGAAATACTAAAAGCCGCCTCATAATACTCAAAAGCTTGAAGCACAGTAAAATAAATTCCTAAAAACAACGTAACTCCTAAGCTCAACACCCCTTGACCGTAATCCCCATTTAACAAACTATGATGACACCAAGTTACACTAACCCCAGATGCCAACAAAATAGAAGTATTCAACAAGGGAACATGAAAAGGGTTAAAACCTTCAATCATATATGGAGGTCAAACTAACCCCAACTCCAAAGTTGGAGATAATCTACTATGAAAAAAAGCTCAAAAAAAAGAAACAAAAAAAAATACCTCCGAAACAATAAACAACAATATTCCAATCCTCAAACCCAACACCACCGTACACACATGATCTCCTAAAAATCCTCCCTCTCGAATAACATCACGCCACCATTGAATACTCGTAATAACCAAAATAATCAACCCTAATAATACTAGTTCCCCTCCAGCCTTATAAAATGTCCTCACTATTCCTCTTAATAAAAACATCCCTCCCAATGCCCCTGTCAAAGGTCACGGACTTAAAGTCACCAAATGATACGGATGAAATTTTTCCATAATTTAAATCTCTGCAGAATAAAGACCTACCAGAACTATAAACACATAAGCCTGAATAAAAGCTACAGCCGTCTCCAACAAAAACAAAAGTCCTAAAGAAATTACACCGAAACAAACAGACCAAAGCTTAATAGTTACAGCAGAACCCAAAAGAACAATCAATAAATGACCTGCAATCATATTCGCTGCTAAACGAACAGGCAACGTAATCGGCCGAATCACATTACTCACTCTCTCAATAATCACCATAAAATTCATTAAAGCAAAAGGAGTCCCCATAGGAACTAAATGAGCAAACATCTCCTTCGTCTTATTAACCCACCCATACAACATCAAAGAAACTCAAATAGGTAAAGCCAAACCCAATGTCACCAAAATATGTCTAGTTGCAGTAAAAATAAAAGGAAACAATCCTAAAAAATTTCTCATCACAATTACTCAAAATAAAGTAATTAAAAGAAGCTCTACTCCTCCTCACCTCTTACTAAACAAAAACCCCACTTCCCTAGCCAAACTTTTAGTTACCTCTCCTAACAACACAACATAACGAGAAGGTAAAATTCAATACCCCACAGGCAAAAACAACCCTCCTACAAACAAACTAACCCAATTTAAATGGACTCCTAACATCGAAACAGGATCAAACACTACAAATAAATTTATTATCATTCTCAACTCTTTCTATCCCCACCATACTCTCCTAAAGAAAACATTACCTCTACCTCCACCAAAAAATAAAAAATCACCATAAATACAAAATACACCAAAACTAAAGACAAAATTATCCAAGCTCAACCCAAAGGTATCATCTGAGGCAATAACTAGAGGTTTATACCGTAAATTGATTTAAGAGACCAACGCTTTTCCCTCAGCCACCTAGTCAATAAAAAGTCTTAATTCAAGATAAAAAAGCCTCCACCGAGACTCTCTCAATAACAATAGGCATAAAACTATGATTTGCACCACAAATTTCAGAGCACTGCCCAAAATACAACCCAGGACGATTCAGTAAAAAACACACCTGATTTACCCGCCCAGGTACAGCATCTATCTTAGCCCCTCTTCTAGCTAAAGCCCAAGAATGAATTACATCAGAAGAAGTAATTAACACCCGAGTAAAAACCCCTCAAGGAAGTACTGATCGATTATCCACATCTAACAATCGAAACCCTCTCTCCTCTAAAGGAAGTATAAAAGAGTCAAATTCTACATCCAAAAAATCAGAATACTCATAACTTCAATATCACTGATGTCCTACCGTCCTTAAAGTTAAATCCGGAGAACTAACCTCATCCATCAAATACAAAAGACGCAAAGACGGGAAAGCAATAAAAATCAACAAAATTGCAGGAATAAAAGTCCAAAAAATTTCCAATTCTTGCCCCTCTAAAATGAACCGACTCAAAAATATATTTCTTAATATTATAGCCAAAACATAAAAAACCAAAACAGTAATTAAAACCAACACTGCCATCGAATGATCATGAAAAAAAGTTAACTGCTCCATCAAAGGGGAAATTCTATCTTGAAAAGATAATATTCCCCAAGTCGCCATAATTTACTTCAACACAGACACTAAATGATTATACGTATGATCTTGAGGGGGAAAGCCATGAACTCACTCCGAAGAAGCTGGCAAATAAGCAATTCCAGATAACCCTCGAAAACTTACCATCCCCTCCCACAAAATACACATAAATAACAAAATAGCCACAAAAGACAAATAAGACCCTAAACTAGACAACATATTTCAACAAGAGTAAGCATCCGGGTAATCCGAATACCGCCGAGGCATCCCTCTTAACCCTAAAAAATGTTGAGGAAAAAAAGTTATATTCACCCCCAAAAACATCACTAAAAAATGTATCTTCAGAGCACGCTCATTCATATGAATCCCTAAAATTAAAGGAAACCACTCCACAATTCCAGCCAAAATAGCAAATACAGCTCCCATAGACAACACATAATGAAAATGAGCAACAACATAATATGTATCATGTAACACAATATCCAAAGAAGAATTAGCCAAAATTACCCCAGTCAATCCTCCCACAGTAAACAAAAAAATAAACCCTAAAGATCAAAGAACAGCCGAACTAAACGGAATATAAGAACCATGCAAAGTAGCTAACCAACTAAAAATCTTAATCCCCGTAGGCACAGCAATAATCATCGTAGCCGCAGTAAAATAAGCCCGAGTATCCACATCTATTCCTACAGTAAACATATGATGTGCTCAAACAATAAAACCCAATCCCCCAATAGCCACCAAAGCATAAACCATCCCTAAAGTTCCAAAAGGCTCCCTCCTCCCAGTATGACGTCTAACAATATGAGAAATTATTCCAAAACCAGGCAAAATTAAAATATAAACTTCAGGGTGACCAAAAAATCAAAACAAATGTTGATACAAAATAGGATCCCCTCCCCCAGCAGGATCAAAAAACGAAGTATTAAAATTCCGATCAGTCAACAACATTGTAATTGCCCCAGCCAAAACAGGCAAAGATAACAACAACAGAACCGCAGTAACAAAAACAGATCACACAAACAAAGGAACCTTATCTAAAGTCATCCCCATTCTTCGTATATTAATAATAGTAGTCATAAAATTAATAGCCCCCAAAATTGAAGACACCCCAGCTAAATGCAAAGAAAAAATAGTCAAATCCACTGACCCTCCCATATGGGCCAAAGAAGAAGATAAAGGCGGGTACACCGTCCACCCAGTACCCGCCCCTCTCTCCAACATAGCAGAAGATAACAACAAAAAAAAAGCAGGGGGCAACAACCAAAATCTCATATTATTCATCCGAGGAAAAGCCATATCAGGAGCCCCCACCATCAACGGAATCAATCAATTCCCAAATCCACCAATTATAATAGGTATAACCATAAAAAAAATTATTACAAAAGCATGAGCAGTCACCACAACATTATAAACCTGGTCATCCCCCATCAAAGCCCCAGGTATTCCAATTTCCCCCCGAATTAATAATCTCAAGGCCGTCCCCACCATAGAAGCTCAAACCCCAAACACTAAATATATAGTCCCAATATCCTTATGATTCGTAGAATATAATCATCGCAAGGTTTGAGTAGCTTAATCAATAGCATAAAACTGTAAATTTTACCATATTTCATCATCCAAACCAGTTAAATAGTTTATCTTCTAAAACATTAGATTGCAAATCTAAAAAAAAATTAACTAAGTATGGCTTCTAACCAAAAAAGACTTTGAAGGTCTCCAGTTTTCAATCTTAACTTAATACTTAATAACATCAAAAAAGGATAAAACACCCCTCCAAATGTTGAAAACAACACCCCAAAAAAAATGAAAATATTCGAACTTAAAAAAACTAACCCCTCCTTCATTCTCAACTTCAAGAAAAATCTCCCATACATCAAACGAAAATAATAAAACAAATTTACCAAAGAAGAAAAAAGCATAAAAACCATAAGAAAAAAATTTCTAGATAACAAAGACAAAATAACACCTCACTTTGGAAAAAATCCTAACAAAGGAGGAAATCCCCCTAAACTCAACATCAACAAAAACACACCAAACTTCTCTCCTCCTCCTTTCAAAAGAAACTGATTTAACTTCAACACCTTCAACTTCCCTAACAACAAAATCACAAAAACATTCAAAAAAAAATACACCAAGTAATAAATACCTCCCATCTTCAAAGAAATTCCTATTCCTGCCAACATCCACCCCACATGTAAAATTGAAGAATAAGCCAAAATTTTCCTCAAAGATACCTGATTGAAACCCCCCAAAAGCCCCACCAAAACAGAACACAAACAAATTACAGAAAGCACCTCAAACCCTAACAACAAAAACAACGGAGCTAATTTCTGTCAAGTCATCAACAACAAACAAACAATCCACCCTAATCCCTCCATCACAGAAACAAATCAAAAATGAAAAGGAGCTGCCCCTAACTTCACAAACAAAGAAAAATTAACAACATACAAAGAACCAAACCCTTCTACAAAAAAAGGGAGGATTCTCCCCACTAAAATTAACAAAGAAGCCAAAGCTTGAACAAAAAAATACTTCACTCCTCTTTCATTTCTCCCCGTTCCTCCTTCACTAAAAACCACGGGGAGAAATGAGAGAAGATTCAACTCCAAGCCCACCCAAGCCATGAACCACGAAGAAGCTCTAACAGCCAAACCAGTCCCCAACACCATAAAAAACAAAAATAAAATGACCAATGGACTCAAAAACATTCTAAAGGGAATTTACTTCATTTCCGAGGTATGAACCCAACAGCTTCATTTTAGCTTACCTTTAA